ACTCATATAAGAACTTCAGAAATTCAATCGATTCGATAGAAAGAAAGAAAGAAGATTCGTAGTAGTTTCGATCTCGTTTATACTATAAAATCCCTTATACGTATACAAGAAAAGGAGCGACTAGAGGATGGTGATAGGAATCCTTTATGGCTTTTCGGCCGCAATTTCTATAGGGCCATCTTATCTCTTCCGGCTCCTGGGCCAGACTATGGGAGAGGAAATCGAAAAAAAGAAACCAACGCCAACTGGTTTCATTATATGATAACTCATAATATTCATATTGCCATATGTGCGGCCATTCTTACCTAGCGTTGGGGAAACCTAAGACAAAAAACTATCCTAATCCTATCGTATCTTTGGCTCTATTCTCTTGGAACATCCATAAAAATTCTTTGATCATAAGCCCGCTGTGAAAAATGCAATAACTAATCCCAACATTTGATATGTATTTTTGATTAATCTATTTTTTTCATTACTAAACCATATGGTTCTACCAAGCGCAACATTAGCCAGATTGCTCTATGTTTACATGTATAGATGCGAGAACAAATACCTATTTCTAACAGGTAGTATGCTTGGTTCAGTAACGGGGCAGATTTTGTTTTTGAAATCGCTTCAATCCTTACTTTCTTGGCTACGTTCTTCTATGCAATCCGAGAATTCTCTTTTGAATAACACTTTTGTGTTCCGATTGAAAGAGCCAATGTTATCAAAGGATGAATTCGTTTCAACCATCATTTTTCTTACTTGTATATTCTCTTTCGGTAGAACGCCAGTCCCCCTTGTGAGTCACAAACTGCTGACCATGCAAGAAATGAGAAGGTTAGCGAGGGAAAAAGAGAAAGAAGAAGAGAGAGAAAAAGAGAAAGAAAAAGAGAAAGAAAATGCGAAAGAAAAAGAAGAAAAAGAGAAAGAAAATGCGAAAGAAAAAGAAGAAAAAGAGAAAGAAAATGAGAATGAAGAAGATGTCAAGGGGAAAGAAGAAGATGGAGAGGGGGAAAAAGAAAAAGAAGAAAATGATGAACTCTCTGAAGAAGAGAAAGAGAGGCGAGAACTTCTTGTCACTTTGCTTTATGATTATGAAGGATGGAGTCATCCAGAACGATATATAAAAAATGAGAAATTTGACCATGCTGTACGAAATAAAACGTCACAATACTTTTTTTATACATGTCTTAGTGATGGAAAACAGAAAATCTCTTTTACATATCCGCCTAGTTTATATGCCTTTTTCAAAATGCTAGAGAAAAGGATGTCTTTGTATACGACAGAAAAACTATTTAGCGAAAACAAGGATTTATATAACTCTTGGGTTTATACTAATGAACAAGCAAAACAAAGCTTGAACAATGAATTGATAAATCGAATCAAAGCTGCAGAAAAACAGATAAATGAAATAAAAGCTATAGAAAAACAAAAGGAATGCCCTCTTCTTATCGATGTGCTAGAAAAAAGGATAAGATTATACAATGATGATGATCCCGCAGAAGGATACTTGCCTCCCAACTATGATCCTTTTTTAAATGGTCCAGATCGTGGAAAAGCAAGAGAGGATTGGAAGGATTCCATCACAGAGGATTGGAAGGATTCCATCACAGAGGATTGGAAGGATTCCATCACAGAGGATTGGAAGGATTCCATCACAGAGGATTGGAAGGATTCCATCACAGAGGATTGGAAGGATTCCATCACCGCCACAAGGCATCGGATAAAAAAGAGTTGGAGAAACAAGATTCATAGTCTACTTCGTAATGATTCTAGAGAATTTGAAGATCAAGAGAATCCGTTTGTTGATTTTGTTGATATAGAAGAAGAAGATATTACTAATGATATAGAAGAAGAAGATATTACTAAAGACGTCCCTCGACGGTTATACCCATTAAACGAGGAGTACGACGCGGAACTAGAACTAAAAAGACTCGAGGAAAAAAGAAGAGAAAAGCGAAGACAAAAAGCAAAAGAAAAAGAAAGAAATAAAGAAGAAGAAGAAGAAGAAGAAGACGAAAAAAAGAAAAAAGAAAAAAAGGAAGATTATATTGACATTCTTCCAAGAAAAAACAAAGACATGCTACTTTATACTGATATTAATGAGATTACTCAAGAGCCGGAAGAGTTTATTATGAAACGTTACGCACAACGTACGAACTTTCGTCGAGATCTAGTCAAAGGATCTATGCGTGTTCTAAGACGTAAAATACCTCCTCTTTCATTGGCTAATCGGCATGTACGTTCAGCACTTTTTTTGTATCAAAGCGAGAATTTTTTCTTGAACAAGATGAAATATAGCTTGAAAGTACTGAATATCGCTTTTAAGATATTGAGGGGCAGAGCCGAAATATCAGAAATTCAGGATTGCGCTGTGCAAGGAGAGAAGATAGAAAAAGAGGACGAAATTGAAGACAAATACGTCCGTATGGCAATATCAAACAGTTGGGATACTGTTACGCATGGTCAAGCAATAAGAGGAATGATGTTACTAACTCAATCTTTTTTGAGAAAACATATTAAATTACCTTTCTTCATAATAATGAAACATGTTGGACGTATGCTATTATTTCAATCCTCCGAGTGGGTTGAAGATTGGAAGGCTTGGGATAAGGAAATGTATGTTAAATGTACTTATTCCGGTATTCAATTATCAGAAGACGAATTTCCAGAGGATTGGTTAAAAGATGGTATTCAAATCAAAATTCTATTTCCTTTTTGTGTAAAACCTTGGAAAGGAGCTAAGGTACGAAGCGATCTTCGGGATAAAAAAGGAGAAAAGGAAGATTTTGTTTTTTTAACAATTTGGGGAAGGGAAACTCAAATCCTTTTTGGTCGTGGAGAAGACCAACCTTCTTTTTTCGAACCGGTTTTGACTGAATTAAACGAAAAGTATAGAAAAGTGAAAAACAAATATAGAGAAGTGGAAGAAGTTTTCAAAAGAGAAGTCGCCAAGTTTCTAAGGATTTTCATCAAAGAAATAAAGGTTCTTCTAGAAAAAATAAGCAAAATCATTTTATCAACGAGAAAGTATTTGATTGAAAAGAATATCATACTTAAGTATTTGATAAATCCCACTGGGAAAGATATCCCAATGGTAGGGGAGAGGGATTTCCTTTTCGAAAAGGAAATGGAAGATTTGGAAGAGGAACTCCGAGGTATTCTTTATAGAACGAAAAGAAAAATTCTTATTAATAGCAGAATCAGAATCATGAATGACCTGGAAATGATTCAAAACCGAAGAAAAAAATTCATTTTAACTCGAAATATTCTTAGTCCTAAGAATCAAAATGGGAATGATAAAAAACAAAAATTATGGCAAAATCTTTTTCGAATATTAAAAAAAAGAAGAATCCTATTAAGAGGTAAATTACGCTACTTTAGAAGAACTTTCATTCCAAAGACGTACAATGATCTAGTTCTATATATCATTAACATACTCAGGAGCATTCTTAGGATCAATATAGAACTTTTAGTTGAATCCATAATGGAATCTATAAACAAAACAATTACAAAATACAGTAGGCTAAATCAAGAAGAAATTGATGAGGCTCAAAGAAAACCGTTTCTAGAAAGGATTCTTTCTAATACTAAAAAAAGCAAGAATTTCAATACTGATTATGACTTATCTTTAAATACTTATTATGACTTATCTTCTTTGTCCCAAGCGTATGTATTTTACAAAATATCACAAACCCCATTTAGTGACAAATACGGCTTGAAACCCGTGCTTGAATATGATGGAACCCGCCTTTTTCTTAAGGATCAAATCAAGAATTATTGTGAAAGACAAGGAATATTTGATCCCAAAACAAAGCATAAGAAAATTGAGAAGTCTATAATAAATGAATGGAAAAACTGGTTAAAGGGCCGTTCTCAATATAACTTATCTCATACTAAATGGTCTGAGATAAAAAGGGAAGCAAATAAACGGGAAGTAAATAAACGTAAAAGGAAAGTAAATAAACGTAAACCTTATAGAATTCAAAAGAAAGAGAAAAACCCATCAATCGCCTATGAAAGAAAAGTAAGAAAAATAAAAAACGATTCGAAATCGAATCCTTTGATAAGTCAAAAAGAAAAATTTAATAAAAATTGCAGATATGATCTTTTATTACATAAATATCTATCAGATAGATATATAAACTATGAAAACAAGGGTGATTGCTCTATTTTTCGATCACCATTAAAAGGAAATAGAAATCAAGAAATTCTATCTAATTGGAATAAACATCTGATTGATTTTCTAGTAGAAAGATATATTGGAAAAAAGCCGCGGAAAGCGGGCATTTTCCATTTTTTTACTAAACCAAATCAAAAGATAAATAGGAAGACCTGGCGGACCAATAGATATTTTGGTACCAATATGAATAGGAATCAAAAAACTAAGACTAAAGAGCATATTTATCAAGAACTTGCTAAGGAGAATATTTTACCGGTTAATGAGGATTATATATCCCTAAGGTCTGGTGAAAACCTATACAGCAAGATCAAGTTTTTTGATTGGATGGGAATGAATAATGAAAAGGTGTATCGTCTAAGAATTCCAAAACAGAATCCGTTCTTACCAGAATTTGGAATACTTTTTAATAGATATAAACCATATCACAAGAGCCCGTGGATAATACCAATTGAATCCTTTCTCGAAGAAAAGGAATTCGACGTGGAAAAAGAAAAGAACTTAGACCCGAAAGAAGGAGAAGAAAAGAAATCAGACCCGAAAGACGGAGAAGAAAAGAAATCAGACCCGAAAGAAGGAGAAGAAAAGAAATCAGACCCGAAAGACGGAGAAGAAAAGAAATCAGACCCGAAAGAAGGAGAAGAAAAGAAATCAGACCCGAAAGAAGGAGAAGAAAAGAAATCAGACCCGAAAGAAGGAGAAGAAAAGAAATCAGACCCGAAAGAAGGAGAAGAAAAGAAATCAGACCCGAAAGACGGAGAAGAAAAGAAATCAGACCCGAAAGAAGGAGAAGAAAAGAAATCAGACCCGAAAGACGGAGAAGAAAAGAAATTAGACCCAAAAAAACAAAAGAAATTAGACTCGAAAAAACAAAAGAAATCAAAGGCAGAAGTGGAGAGGGAAAAAAAACTGCAATTAAGGCTGGAAAAAATAAGGGAAGATGAACAAAGGCTGATCTTATTTCTGACACAGTGTCCCCTTTATGAATCTGAGAAGGGTAGGGAAGGAATAAAAAGTTATATCGACACATCTTGTCTTCTGCTTAGACTAGTAAAGGGACATCAATTGAGGAGAGTCTTTCTATCCGATCTTGAAAGAAAGAAAATAACTATGCAAACAATGAGGTTATCCAAGACTGGCGGGGATCTGGGATTACTAGGGATTGGATTGCTAGTTATAAAACCAATTTATGAATCTCCAAAACTGGATGAAAATTTCATTATGTATCAAATGCTAAGTATTGACCTGGTCAATAATAGGAAATACGAACCTAATGAGAAATCCATAAAAAATGAGAAATGCCTAAAAGAAGAAGATGTTGATAATGATGATTTTAAGAAATCAAAGGAAAATCCAAATTATTACGATTCTCTCGTTCCCGAAGATATTCTATCCACTCGACATCGTAGAAAGTTAAGAATTCTAAATTGTTTTCATTCGCGAAATCGAAATAGTTTGAATGAGATTTTGGCAATTGATAATGAAAACAGCGTAAAGGGCTGGGGACAATTTAGGAATGAAGATAACTATCCTGATAAAAATACAAATAAATTAATCAAATTGAAATTGTTTAGTTGGCCCAATTTTCGATTAGAAGATTTAGCTTGTATGAATCGATATTGGTTTAATACCAATAATGGAACTCGTTTTACTATGTCAAGAATCCATATGTATCCACGATTCCCAATTAATTAATAATGGATGATATTGATATTATATCAAGCGGATCTAGAAATGAATCTGTCAAATTCTATTAGGTACAAATAAATTATTCCATTTGAGAAGGAATTTCTCATGTTTTTTATCCAAATCGAATTTCAAGTTGGGTTTGGATAAAAAACAAATCGGAGTTTTTGTGTGTACCTGATTGAAATTATAGGTATTCTAATTCGAGGTATTATTAGATAGAAATTGGAAATCTATATTATGAAATTCATCATTATTATTATTATTATTCATTATTATTATTCGATTTCTTATTCCTGATCAGTAAATTCAAATTACAAAATCGATATATAACTTTCGAGAATTTTCTTTCTTTTATGATCCAAAATGCATTCATCTCAGCAATTCCACAAGAAGAAAACAGGGGATCGGTCGAATTTCAAGTATTCTGTTTCACCAAGAAAATAGAGAGACTGAGTTCCCATTTAGAATTGCACAAAAAAGATTTTTCATCTCAGCGAGGCCTTCGAAGAATTCTGGAAAAACGCCAACGTTTGCTAGCGTATTTGGCAAAGACAAATAGAGTACGCTATAAAAAATTAATAAGTCAACTGGATATTCGAGAGAAAAAATTCGTTAATTTGATGGAAAATAAATGAATTTATTCAATTTCTATTTTTCTTATTATATTGTTTTTTTTTATTCGAATATTTTAGTAGTATTTTAATAGTATTTTAGTAGTATTTTAATAGTATTTTGATTAGTATTCAAAAATGACTATGAAATTCGAAATAAGAATGATTTCGATTTTCTATTTTTTTATGAACCTCGTTTTGAGAAATTCATAAAATAATGAATGGAATCGGGGAAAGACTATATGACTGTACCGGCTAGAAGAAAGGATCTTATGAAAGTCAATATGGGTCCTCACCACCCATCAATGCATGGTGTTCTTCGACTAATTGTTACTCTGGATGGTGAAGATGTTATTGACTGTGAACCCATATTGGGTTATTTACACAGGGGGATGGAAAAAATTGCGGAAAATCGAACAATTATACAATATCTCCCTTATGTAACACGTTGGGATTATTTAGCTACTATGTTCACAGAGGCAATAACTGTAAATGCATCAGAACAGTTGGGAAATATTGAAGTACCTCAAAGGGGCAGCTATATCAGAGTAATTATGCTCGAATTGAGTCGTATAGCGTCTCATCTGTTATGGCTTGGTCCTTTTATGGCAGATATTGGTGCACAGACTCCCTTCTTTTATATTTTTCGAGAGAGAGAATTGGTATATGATTTATTCGAAGCTGCTACAGGGATGCGAATGATGCATAATTATTTCCGTATCGGAGGAGTCGCTGCTGATCTACCTTATGGTTGGATAGATAAATGTTTCGATTTTTGTGATTCTTTTTTAAAAGAAGTTACCGAATATGAAAAACTTATAACTCGCAATCCCATTTTTTTGGAACGAGTTGAAGGGATAGGTATTATTGATGGAGACGAAGCAATAAATTGGGGTTTATCAGGACCAATGTTACGAGCTTCCGGAATACAATGGGATCTTCGAAAAGTGGATGATTATGAGTGTTACAATGAATTGGATTGGGAAGTTCAATGGCAAAAAGAAGGGGATTCACTAGCTCGTTATTTAGTACGAATCAATGAAATGACGGAATCCATAAAAATGATTCAACAAGCTCTGGAAGGAATTCCTGGAGGACCCTATGAAAATTTAGAAGTACGACGTTTTGATCGAACAAAAAATGCGGACTGGAATGATTTTGAGTATCGATTTCTTAGTAAAAAACCCTCACCAAATTTGGAATTATCGAAACAAGAACTTTATGTGAGAGTCGAAGCCCCAAAGGGAGAATTAGGAATTTTTCTGATAGGGGATCAGAGTGCTTTTCCTTGGAGATGGAAAATTCGTCCACCAGGTTTCATCAATTTGCAAATTCTTCCTCAGCTAGTTAAAAGAATGAAATTGGCTGATATTATGACAATACTAGGTAGTATAGATATCATTATGGGGGAGGTTGATCGCTGAAATGGTAATTCACACCACGGAAGTACAAGTTATTAATGATTTTTCTGGATCGGAACTCTTAAAAGAGGTCTATGAGCTCATATGGGTCCCTGTCCCTATTTTGATTCTGATATTGGGAATTACTATGGGTGTACTAGTAATTGTTTGGTTAGAAAGAGAAATATCCGCAGGAATCCAAGAACGGATTGGGCCTGAATATGCTGGCCCATTCGGAATTCTTCAAGCATTAGCAGATGGAACAAAATTACTTTTTAAAGAGGATATCCTCCCCTATCGAGGAAATATTCAATTATTCCGTGTTGGGCCGGCTCTAGCAGTCATATCAACTTTACTAAGTTATTTAGTAATTCCTTTTGGATATCATTTTGTTTTATCTGATCTCAGCATAGGGGTTTTTTTATGGGTCGCTATTTCCAGTATTACCCCTATTGCACTTCTTATGTCAGGGTATGGGTCTAATAATAAATATTCTTTCTTAGGTGGTTTACGAGCTGCGGCTCAATCCATAAGTTATGAAATACCATTAACTCTATGTGTATTATCAATATCTCTACGTGTGATTCGTTAGAATAAGATGGACTTTTCTTTTCCTTTGTTTCTAATCTAGGAAAAGGATTCAATCTATTGAATGGATCCTTTCATTTTTTTATGGATTAGTCAGGTAAATAAGTTAAACCAGATAGTTATATGAGTGAAACAAAACAGCTCTTCGATGTGCAGTAAGAAGATGAAATCTCATTCCCTATGTACAAGAGTAAAGTAGAAGCAAATAGAAAGAGTTTACACTCTTTCTCCCAAGACTAAGATTATTAGTCATGATAGAATGCCTTGAGCCGGGTGTAAAAGATCAAGTGGGTTTCTACTCCTTTTTTATACCTATTACCATATCAAGATCAAGCAAAAATTAGTGAATGGGTAGAAACACCAAAATACACAAAAGATTAGTAATGAAGATAATGTAAAGTAGCAAAAAAAGTATTTTTACATAAAATGAATCATAATTAGTGCTTTAAGTTAGTAGAAATGATCAAGCAGTACTTATCCACAATTCCGATCTAGAGTATGCTCCTATTCACTGATTAAAGAAATGACTATCAAGAACGAATGAATCCCCCTTTTTTTTTCATTTCTTTTTTTTTTCAGAGCAGCCTCTTATCAGAAAGAAGAACAGGAACAAAAGAAATAATGGAAGGTAGAATGAATAAGACAAGATGCTTTTTTCTTTTTCTATCCATTTATTCTTTTTCTATCTTTATTCTTTTTCTATCTAATTTATTCTTTTTCTATTTATTTCTATAGAGAGAGAGAAAGAATTTCTAGAGAGAGAGAAAGAATTCTTATTTGGATTTCAGTCTCGAATTCTTTTTCGTAATCAAAAGATATGGGTCAAGGAAAATATGTATTGATAGAAGAAGTATTTGATTTTCTTGAAAGATCGATTTTTCGATTCTAAGGGGAGGAGATCAATTCCGAAGCACTTTTTTGATTTTGGATTGAAGCAGACAGAATTCCATCGGTCTAATTTGGCACTCTTCGATGTATTTTGATTCTATCTATCCTTAACTGTGGGTAGATGTTGAATTCATGGTAATATCGAAGTAGTCTTTCCATCGATTTGTGGCCATAGAGGAGCCGTATGAGGTGAGAATCTCATGTACGGTTTTGGAATAGCGATGGAATAGTAATGTTATCATCGACTATGATTATCTAATAGTTCAAGTACGGTTGATATAGTGGAGGCACAGTCAAAATATGGTTTTTGGGGATGGAATCTGTGGCGACAACCTGTCGGATTTCTAGTTTTTCTAATTTCTTCTTTAGCAGAATGCGAAAGATTACCTTTTGATTTACCAGAGGCAGAGGAAGAATTAGTAGCGGGTTATCAAACCGAGTACTCGGGTATCAAATATGGTTTCTTTTATGTTGCTTCTTACCTAAATCTATTAGTTTCTTCATTATTTGTAACAGTTCTTTACCTAGGGGGGTGGAATTTCTCTATTCTACCTATTTTCTTTATTCCTGATATTTTTGGAATCCAAAATATGGGTGGGGTCCTTGAAATTCTAATCGGGATTCTTATTACGTTAGTTAAAGCCTATTTGTTCCTATTTATTCCTATTACAACAAGATGGACTTTACCAAGAATGAGAATGGACCAATTATTAAACCTTGGATGGAAATTTCTTTTACCTATTTCTTTGGGTAATTTATTATTAACAACCTCTTCTGAACTTCTTTCACTCTAAATAAGAGACGAAACGAATGAAATTCCAAATTCTCTTAAACAAGAGAAAGAAACATAAATTTCTTGATTTTCTAGATATTTACAATATGCTCCCTATGGTAACCGGATTGATGAATTATGGTCAGCAAACAGTACGGGCCGCAAGGTACATTGGTCAAGGTTTCATGATTACCTTATCCCACACAAATCGTTTACCTGTAACTATTCAATATCCGTATGAAAAATTAATAACATCGGAGCGTTTCCGCGGCCGAATTCATTTTGAATTTGATAAATGTATTGCTTGTGAAGTATGCGTTCGTGTATGCCCCATAGATCTACCTCTTGTTGATTGGAGATTCAAAACAGATATTAAAAAGAAACAATTGCTTAATTATAGTATTGATTTTGGAGTATGTATATTTTGTGGTAACTGTGTGGAGTATTGCCCAACAAACTGTTTATCAATGACTGAAGAATATGAACTTTCCACTTATGATCGTCACGAATTGAATTATAATCACATAGCTTTGGGCCGATTACCAATGGCAGTAATTGGGGATTCTACAATTCAAGCAATTAGGAATTCGACACAAATGAAAATAGATAAAGAGAAATCTTTCAATTCAAAAACAATTACCAATTCGTTAATTTAATAGAATGTCAAATCAAACGTTTTTTCATTTGAATTTGGATTTCTCATAACTATGGATTCCTTCTAATTACTCCTGAATTTCCATTTTCTCAATTGAAATTTCGAATTGAGATAAGAATCGACTTTTTTTTAGTCACTCTTTGATTGGGTCATTTCCATTTAAGATAGATAGGTCGAAATTCAGATCTAATAGTAATTAATAATTAATAATATTCTTTTCCTAATTGAATAACGAATTAGTAAGAAATCTTCCCCTATTCAGATACCATATCAAACACATAAGCATTATTCTCGCATTTCAGTATTATTAGAAAGCACTATTATATAACTCTTATTATATAACATAGTATTCGAAATTAGACACAAAAAATACAAACCAAAAAGAGTAGTCTTAGATAGAAAAGGATTCTATCTTATTATTCTAGATATCGAATTCGTATATAAATCAAGAAAATCAAGAGAAAGTGAAGTCTATTATCTAAGTAAATGGAAGAATTTCGAAATATACAATTTCAACTCATTTTTTGGAGCGGGATTGGGATAACCATATTAATCCGCACTGCATTACGATTTAATTCAATTAAGATTCTATACAAAAATGAGGGAATTCCTCTTTTCCTGGACTTATTTAATAGGATCATGAAATATTTTGACTTATCGATTTCTCACTTTATACATAATGGGTTTAACTGGAACAATACATGAGATCCTTCTAGGATTTCTGGGATTAGTTGTTATATTAGGAGGTATAGGAGTTGTTTTATTTACCAATCCCATTTTTTCTGCCTTTTCTTTGGGATTGGTTCTTGTTTGTATATCCTTATTATATATTTTATCAAACTCCTATTTTGTAGCTGCTGCGCAGCTTCTTATTTATGTGGGGGCTATAAATGTTTTAATCCTATTTGCTCTTATGTTCACAAATAGTTCTGAATATTATAATGATTTCAATCTTTGGACTGTTGGAAATGGCCTTACTTCGCTAATTTGTACAAGTCTTTTTTTTTCGCTAATTAGGATTATCCTAGAGACCTCATGGTATGGGGTTATTTGGACTACAAGATCAAACCAAATTATAGAGCAGGACCTCATAAGTAATGTTCAACAAATCGGGATTCATTTATCAACGGATTTTTTTCTTCCCTTTGAACTAATTTCTATAATTCTTTTAGTTGCTTTGATAGGTGCAATTAGTATGGCTCGTCAATAAAATACTAAGTCGAATTTCTTATAATTCGGAATTATCCTCAATCCAAATGTCTTGTTTGATTTTCTCATGTCTTACTATTATATATAAGATAAGACTCTTTTTTTCATATGGATTCGATATATATTCGAACCTATTTAAGTAGAATAAGAATTCCAAAAAATAAAGAAAAGTGTATAAGGGACAGAAAGTTCTGAATTTTCTTTCGTTCGATCATTTTTTGGAATCAAATCATTTGCAGAAATGTTCATTCCTATTGATTGAAATGAATCGAGATTGATGAGGGGTTAGTCAATGACCTTTGAGCATGTACTTTTGTTGAGTGCCTATTTATTTTCTATCGGTATCTATGGATTGATCACAAGTCGAAACATGGTTAGAGCACTTATGTGTCTTGAACTTATACTAAATTCGGTTAATATCAATCTCGTAACATTTTCTGATTTATTCGATAGTCGTCAATTAAAAGGAGATATTTTTTCCATTTTTGTTATAGCCATTGCAGCTGCTGAAGCAGCAATTGGACTATCTATCGTTTCGTCAATTCATCGTAACAGAAAATCGACCCGTATCAATCAATCGAATTTGTTGAATAAATAGTCGTAATCATATAATCATATATAAAAATCATAGAATCCTATATAAAAAGGAATTATTTGAATTTCATGTATAATAAGACTCTCTGATTACTATTTTGCATTCTTTTTAATAGTATTTTAATAGTAATCGAATTACGAATAGAAATTTCTATTAATAATCAATATTTGAATTCGAAATTGGAATATTTCTTAATTGGAGTTCAATTAACACATACAATTTCTTTCTTGAAATAAACCATTCAAGTTTCTTGGCCCTTTCTCGTAAACATATCCAGAAATCAATTTCTTCTAACAAATTCTGGTAAATCACTGATTTGTCTGGTATCTAGAATTCGAATATCGAATTGATTTACTACACCAGATCAAAATCTTTTCTTTCCAAAACGGAAATTGATAGATAGAATGTCACATTCAGTAAAGATTTATGATACATGTATAGGCTGTACTCAATGTGTACGAGCTTGCCCCACGGATGTGTTGGAAATGATACCTTGGGATGGATGTAAAGCTAAACAAATTGCTTCCGCACCAAGAACCGAGGACTGTGTAGGTTGTAAAAGATGTGAATCCGCCTGCCCAACGGATTTTTTGAGTGTTCGTGTTTATTTATGGCACGAAACAACCCGTAGTATGGGTCTAGCTTATTGATAGGTTAGAAACAATTCCACTTGAATCATTTGATTTGATTCCGATTTTTTCACTGACAAAAATCCGTACTCAGAAATTTTCTCGAGTACGGTTTTGTTATGGTCAAAGTCTATCTTCTTTTTACCACGAGCTATTTTCCTTGGTTAACAATAATTGTCGTTTTTCCGATATTTGCGGGTTCCTTCATTTTTTTTCTCCCACATAGAGGAAATAAGGTAATTAGGTGGTATACTCTATCTATATGCCTATTAGAACTCCTTCTAATGACTTATGTATTCTGTTACCATTTCCAATTGGACGACCCATTAATACAACTCGAGGAAGATTATAACTGGATCGAGATTTTTGATTTTCACTGGAGACTGGGAATCGATGGGCTTTCCATAGGACCGATTTTACTGACAGGATTTATCGCTACTTTAGCAACTTTAGTGGCTTGGCCAGTGACTCGGGATTCGCGATTGTTTTATTTTCTAATGTTAGCAATGTACAGTGGTCAAATAGGCTTATTTTCGTCTCGAGACCTTTTACTTTTTTTCATGATGTGGGAGTTAGAATTAATTCCTGTTTACTTACTTTTATCTATGTGGGGGGGTAAAAAACGTTTGTACTCAGCTACAAAGTTTCTTTTATACACTGCAGGGGGTTCCATTTTTCTATTAATGGGGGTTTTAGGTATAGGTTTATATGGTTCGGGTGGGCCGACATTGCATTTTGAAGCATTAGCTAATCAATCGTATCCCGTGGCCTTGGAAATTCTATTCTATTTTGGTTTTCTTATTGCTTATGCTGTCAAATCACCGATTATACCCCTACATACATGGTTACCAGATACCCATGGAGAGGCACATTATAGTACATGTATGCTTTTGGCCGGAATCTTATTAAAAATGGGAGCATATGGGTTGATTCGTATCAATATGGAATTTTTACCCCACGCTCATTCGATATTTTCTCCATGGTTGGTGATAGTGGGAGCGGGACAAATAATTTATGCAGCTTCAACCTCTTTTGGTCAACGTAATTTAAAGAGGAGAATAGCCTACTCTTCCGTATCTCATATGGGTTTTCTAATTATAGGAATTGGTTCCATAACAAACATAGGACTCAATGGAGCCCTTTTACAATTATTGTCTCATGGATTTATTGGCGCCGCCCTTTTTTTCTTAGGGGGGACAAGCTGTGATAGAATCCATCTTGTTTATCTTGACGAAATGGGGGGGATATCTATCCCAATGCCAAAATTCTTTACCCTGCTCGGTACTTTTTCCATGGCTTCTCTTGCATTGCCGGGAATGAGTGGTTTTGTTGCAGAATCAGTAATATTTCTTGGAATAATTAGCAGTCCCAAATATCTTTTAATCCCAAAAATACTAATTACTTTTGGAATGGCAATTGGAATGATATTAACTCCTATTTATTTATTATCTATGTTACGTCAGATGTTCTATGGATACAAGTTATTTAATGTTCCAAAGTCTTATTTTCTGGATTCTGGACCACGAGAACTATTTGTTTCAATCTCTATCTTTCTTCCCGTAATAGCAATCGGTATTTATCCTGATTTTGTTTTCTCACTATCAGTTGAGAAGGTACAAGTTATTCTATCTAATTCTTTTTAGAGGCAATCTTAATGAATTCAATTCCCGGTCAAGTCCAAAATCCAAAAATTCTATGATTTCTCATTTTGAAAATCGTTCATTGTGCAATGAGAAATAAAGTCAAGTGAATTCGAATAAGGATTTCGAGTTTTTGATAATCATTTAACCCCATTTCATCGCTCAGTAAAATAAAGGCGGTTAAATGATTATCAAAAACTCAAACAAATTGTCCTTAGACGTGAGAGTGATGGAGAGGGATTCCCTGATATATTCTTTAAGTGGTTTACTCAATTAAATATTAGATGGAAGTGCAAATGAACCATAACTATGTAGACCGAGTCCTAATAGATTGACACCAAAGTAGCATATCCAAATTATAAGAAATCCTATAGAAGCCACAATTGCTGAATTTATACCTTGCAAATTGTGGTTTGTTCTAGTATGTAAATAAATAGCGTATATGGTCCAAGTAATAAAAGCCCAAGTTTCTTTAGGGTCCCAATTCCAATAAGATCCCCACGCTTCATTAGCCCATACTGCTCCAGAAAGAATTCCTATGGTTAAAAAGCTAAACCCTAGACTAATGACACGATAACTCCAATAATCCAATGTTTTAGTCAATTGATATTTCGAATAGTTTTGAAATGAAAAAAAATCCCTACTTTGGAAAATCTTTCTTTTCTCATTCACATTAATTTCGTCAAATAAAAGGAAACTCATTAAGAAATTCTTGCCCTTAGAAAAAAAAGGGATCCTTTTTCTAAATGTAATGACTAAAAGAGCGATTGAAAATAAGGATCCAAATAAAAGAGCTGCGTAGCTCAACAACATCATACTTACATGCATCATCAACCACTGTGATTGCAAAGCAGGGACTAATATTGCCGATTGATGTATTCCGGTTGAAAGACTAAAAGTGGCGAAGCCCTGAGTCAAAATAGTACTCGGCGCACTTATTGTACTTAAATCATTTTGCTTTTCATGATTTCGAAAATCAAGAGTCATATCAATCATGAAGAAACTCCACGAAAGGAACATTAATGATTCATATAAATTACTTAATGGGAAATGTCCCGAATCAATCCAACGAATAACTAATAATCCTGTTAGAAAGAAAAAAGTAGCTATCAGCCCCTTTTGGGACGAATTACATAGTCCTTCAATTTCATCAAGTAATAAGGTTATTAAATGAATGATTATAACAATTGAAATAATCGAGGAAGATATATGAGTTAATATATGTTCGAAAGTTAGAAATATCATATGAAAAAGATAATCCAATTAAAGCATCAAAATAAAGAATTGATAAAAAGAAGGAATTCCGTATTGAATACATTATAGAATTTCTTGCCTTCCCTTTCCATCTTTCTATTTCGATTATCGAATGATGCCGCCACTCGGACTCGAACCGAGATGCTCTAGCACTGCTTCCTAAGAGCAGCGTGTCTACCAATTTCACCATGGCGGCTTGCTTAAAATAATAATAGCTTATACATCTTGAATTGTCGAGATTTAAGCATTGAATGCAAGATAGTTTAGGAAATAGTCAAATTGTGGAATTGCTGAGATGAATGCATTTTGGATCATAAAAGAAAGAAAATTCTCGAAAGTTATATATCGATTTTGTAATTTGAATTTACTGATCAGGAATAAGAAATCGAATAATAATAATGAATAATAATAATAATAATGATGAATTTCATAATATAGATTTCCAATTTCTATCTAATAATACCTCGAATTAGAATACCTATAATTTCAATCAGGTACACACAAAAACTCCGATTTGTTTTTTATCCAAACCCAACTTGAAATTCGATTTGGATAAAAAACATGAGAAATTCCTTCTCAAATGGAATAATTTATTTGTACCTAATAGAATTTGACAGATTCATTTCTAGATCCGCTTGATATAATATCAATATCATCCATTATTAATTAATTGGGAATCGTGGATACATATGGATTCTTGACATAGTAAAACGAGTTCCATTATTGGTATTAAACCAATATCGATTCATACAAGCTAAATCTTCTAATCGAAAATTGGGCCAACTAAACAATTTCAATTTGATTAATTTATTTGTATTTTTATCAGGATAGTTATCTTCATTCCTAAATTGTCCCCAGCCCTTTACGCTGTTTTCATTATCAATTGCCAAAATCTCATTCAAACTATTTCGATTTCGCGAATGAAAACAATTTAGAATTCTTAACTTTCTACGATGTCGAGTGGATAGAATATCTTCGGGAACGAGAGAATCGTAATAATTTGGATTTTCCTTTGATTTCTTAAAATCATCATTATCAACATCTTCTTCTTTTAGGCATTTCTCATTTTTTATGGATTTCTCATTAGGTTCGTATTTCCTATTATTGACCAGGTCAATACTTAGCATTTGATACATAATGAAATTTTCATCCAGTTTTGGAGATTCATAAATTGGTTTTATAACTAGCAATCCAATCCCTAGTAATCCCAGATCCCCGCCAGTCTTGGATAACCTCATTGTTTGCATAGTTATTTTCTTTCTTTCAAGATCGGATAGAAAGACTCTCCTCAATTGATGTCCCTTTACTAGTCTAAGCAGAAGACAAGATGTGTCGATATAACTTTTTATTCCTTCCCTACCCTTCTCAGATTCATAAAGGGGACACTGTGTCAGAAATAAGATCAGCCTTTGTTCATCTTCCCTTATTTTTTCCAGCCTTAATTGCAGTTTTTTTTCCCTCTCCACTTCTGCCTTTGATTTCTTTTGTTTTTTCGAGTCTAATTTCTTTTGTTTTTTTGGGTCTAATTTCTTTTCTTCTCCGTCTTTCGGGTCTGATTTCTTTTCTTCTCCTTCTTTCGGGTCTGATTTCTTTTCTTCTCCGTCTTTCGGGTCTGATTTCTTTTCTTCTCCTTCTTTCGGGTCTGATTTCTTTTCTTCTCCTTCTTTCGGGTCTGATTTCTTTTCTTCTCCTTCTTTCGGGTCTGATTTCTTTTCTTCTCCTTCTTTCGGGTCTGATTTCTTTTCTTCTCCGTCTTTCGGGTCTGATTTCTTTTCTTCTCCTTCTTTCGGGTCTGATTTCTTTTCTTCTCCGTCTTTCGGGTCTGATTTCTTTTCTTCTCCTTCTTTCGGGTCTAAGTTCTTTTCTTTTTCCACGTCGAATTCCTTTTCTTCGAGAAAGGATTCAATTGGTATTATCCACGGGCTCTTGTGATATGGTTTATATCTATTAAAAAGTATTCCAAATTCTGGTAAGAACGGATTCTGTTTTGGAATTCTTAGACGATACACCTTTTCATTATTCATTCCCATCCAATCAAAAAACTTGATCTTGCTGTATAGGTTTTCACCAGACCTTAGGGATATATAATCCTCATTAACCGGTAAAATATTCTCCTTAGCAAGTTCTTGATAAATATGCTCTTTAGTCTTAGTTTTTTGATTCCTATTCATATTGGTACCAAAATATCTATTGGTCCGCCAGGTCTTCCTATTTATCTTTTGATTTGGTTTAGTAAAAAAATGGAAAATGCCCGCTTTCCGCGGCTTTTTTCCAATATATCTTTCTACTAGAAAATCAATCAGATGTTTATTCCAATTAGATAGAATTTCTTGATTTCTATTTCCTTTTAATGGTGATCGAAAAATAGAGCAATCACCCTTGTTTTCATAGTTTATATATCTATCTGATAGATATTTATGTAATAAAAGATCATATCTGCAATTTTTATTAAATTTTTCTTTTTGACTTATCAAAGGATTCGATTTCGAATCGTTTTTTATTTTTCTTACTTTTCTTTCATAGGCGATTGATGGGTTTTTCTCTTTCTTTTGAATTCTATAAGGTTTACGTTTATTTACTTTCCTTTTACGTTTATTTACTTCCCGTTTATTTGCTTCCCTTTTTATCTCAGACCATTTAGTATGAGATAAGTTATATTGAGAACGGCCCTTTAACCAGTTTTTCCATTCATTTATTATAGACTTCTCAATTTTCTTATGCTTTGTTTTGGGATCAAATATTCCTTGTCTTTCACAATAATTCTTGATTTGATCCTTAAGAAAAAGGCGGGTTCCATCATATTCAAGCACGGGTTTCAAGCCGTATTTGTCACTAAATGGGGTTTGTGATATTTTGTAAAATACATACGCTTGGGACAAAGAAGATAAGTCATAATAAGTATTTAAAGATAAGTCATAATCAGTATTGAAATTCTTGCTTTTTTTAGTATTAGAAAGAATCCTTTCTAGAAACGGTTTTCTTTGAGCCTCATCAATTTCTTCTTGATTTAGCCTACTGTATTTTGTAATTGTTTTGTTTATAGATTCCATTATGGATTCAACTAAAAGTTCTATATTGATCCTAAGAATGCTCCTGAGTATGTTAATGATATATAGAACTAGATCATTGTACGTCTTTGGAATGAAAGTTCTTCTAAAGTAGCGTAATTTACCTCTTAATAGGATTCTTCTTTTTTTTAATATTCGAAAAAGATTTTGCCATAATTTTTGTTTTTTATCATTCCCATTTTGATTCTTAGGACTAAGAATATTTCGAGTTAAAATGAATTTTTTTCTTCGGTTTTGAATCATTTCCAGGTCATTCATGATTCTGATTCTGCTATTAATAAGAATTTTTCTTTTCGTTCTATAAAGAATACCTCGGAGTTCCTCTTCCAAATCTTCCATTTCCTTTTCGAAAAGGAAATCCCTCTCCCCTACCATTGGGATATCTTTCCCAGTGGGATTTATCAAATACTTAAGTATGATATTCTTTTCAATCAAATACTTTCTCGTTGATAAAATGATTTTGCTTATTTTTTCTAGAAGAACCTTTATTTCTTTGATGAAAATCCTTAGAAACTTGGCGACTTCTCTTTTGAAAACTTCTTCCACTTCTCTATATTTGTTTTTCACTTTTCTATACTTTTCGTTTAATTCAGTCAAAACCGGTTCGAAAAAAGAAGGTTGGTCTTCTCCACGACCAAAAAGGATTTGAGTTTCCCTTCCCCAAATTGTTAAAAAAACAAAATCTTCCTTTTCTCCTTTTTTATCCCGAAGATCGCTTCGTACCTTAGCTCCTTTCCAAGGTTTTACACAAAAAGGAAATAGAATTTTGATTTGAATACCATCTTTTAACCAATCCTCTGGAAATTCGTCTTCTGATAATTGAATACCGGAATAAGTACATTTAACATACATTTCCTTATCCCAAGCCTTCCAATCTTCAACCCACTCGGAGGATTGAAATAATAGCATACGTCCAACATGTTTCATTATTATGAAGAAAGGTAATTTAATATGTTTTCTCAAAAAAGATTGAGTTAGTAACATCATTCCTCTTATTGCTTGACCATGCGTAACAGTATCCCAACTGTTTGATATTGCCATACGGACGTATTTGTCTTCAATTTCGTCCTCTTTTTCTATCTTCTCTCCTTGCACAGCGCAATCCTGAATTTCTGATATTTCGGCTCTGCCCCTCAATATCTTAAAAGCGATATTCAGTACTTTCAAGCTATATTTCATCTTGTTCAAGAAAAAATTCTCGCTTTGATACAAAAAAAGTGCTGAACGTACATGCCGATTAGCCAATGAAAGAGGAGGTATTTTACGTCTTAGAACACGCATAGATCCTTTGACTAGATCTCGACGAAAGTTCGTACGTTGTGCGTAACGTTTCATAATAAACTCTTCCGGCTCTTGAGTAATCTCATTAATATCAGTATAAAGTAGCATGTCTTTGTTTTTTCTTGGAAGAATGTCAATATAATCTTCCTTTTTTTCTTTTTTCTTTTTTTCGTCTTCTTCTTCTTCTTCTTCTTCTTTATTTCTTTCTTTTTCTTTTGCTTTTTGTCTTCGCTTTTCTCTTCTTTTTTCCTCGAGTCTTTTTAGTTCTAGTTCCGCGTCGTACTCCTCGTTTAATGGGTATAACCGTCGAGGGACGTCTTTAGTAATATCTTCTTCTTCTATATCATTAGTAATATCTTCTTCTTCTATATCAACAAAATCAACAAACGGATTCTCTTGATCTTCAAATTCTCTAGAATCATTACGAAGTAGACTATGAATCTTGTTTCTCCAACTCTTTTTTATCCGATGCCTTGTGGCGGTGATGGAATCCTTCCAATCCTCTGTGATGGAATCCTTCCAATCCTCTGTGATGGAATCCTTCCAATCCTCTGTGATGGAATCCTTCCAATCCTCTGTGATGGAATCCTTCCAATCCTCTGTGATGGAATCCTTCCAATCCTCTCTTGCTTTTCCACGATCTGGACCATTTAAAAAAGGATCATAGTTGGGAGGCAAGTATCCTTCTGCGGGATCATCATCATTGTATAATCTTATCCTTTTTTCTAGCACATCGATAAGAAGAGGGCATTCCTTTTGTTTTTCTATAGCTTTTATTTCATTTATCTGTTTTTCTGCAGCTTTGATTCGATTTATCAATTCATTGTTCAAGCTTTGTTTTGCTTGTTCATTAGTATAAACCCAAGAGTTATATAAATCCTTGTTTTCGCTAAATAGTTTTTCTGTCGTATACAAAGACATCCTTTTCTCTAGCATTTTGAAAAAGGCATATAAACTAGGCGGATATGTAAAAGAGATTTTCTGTTTTCCATCACTAAGACATGTATAAAAAAAGTATTGTGACGTTTTATTTCGTACAGCATGGTCAAATTTCTCATTTTTTATATATCGTTCTGGATGACTCCATCCTTCATAATCATAAAGCAAAGTGACAAGAAGTTCTCGCCTCTCTTTCTCTTCTTCAGAGAGTTCATCATTTTCTTCTTTTTCTTTTTCCCCCTCTCCATCTTCTTCTTTCCCCTTGACATCTTCTTCATTCTCATTTTCTTTCTCTTTTTCTTCTTTTTCTTTCGCATTTTCTTTCTCTTTTTCTTCTTTTTCTTTCGCATTTTCTTTCTCTTTTTCTTTCTCTTTTTCTCTCTCTTCTTCTTTCTCTTTTTCCCTCGCTAACCTTCTCATTTCTTGCATGGTCAGCAGTTTGTGACTCACAAGGGGGACTGGCGTTCTACCGAAAGAGAATATACAAGTAAGAAAAATGATGGTTGAAACGAATTCATCCTTTGATAACATTGGCTCTTTCAATCGGAACACAAAAGTGTTATTCAAAAGAGAATTCTCGGATTGCATAGAAGAACGTAGCCAAGAAAGTAAGGATTGAAGCGATTTCAAAAACAAAATCTGCCCCGTTACTGAACCAAGCATACTACCTGTTAGAAATAGGTATTTGTTCTCGCATCTATACATGTAAACATAGAGCAATCTGGCTAATGTTGCGCTTGGTAGAACCATATGGTTTAGTAATGAAAAAAAAGAAATCAATCGAACTTAGCCAAGTCTTTTTTTATAGCTTCCCATTATGAAATTGTATTAACGATTGGATTCGTTATTGTTCACATAATTTATGATAAGATTTTTTTATGAAATCAATTCTATATTGGTTTCAATTTCTATATGGAAAACCAAATATAGAAAGAACAGAGAGTTTTCACTTTCGATTGGAATTTGACTGTACTTTTCCCAATTCGGATTCCAAATAATAAGAAGAATATCGAACTTTGAATCCCAATTGGGAAAGGTATAGAAAAAACACACGTATTACAAATTCTTCTTCCATCTATTCCAAGATGTGACAGGAACTCCTATTCATTTCTTTTCTATTGAATTGCAAAATGGAAAACATTAATTTGAGTTAATGGGAATCATTTAAGTCCCTTTTTATAGTCATATTAATTAAGCTAAGCCGAAGAAGCTAAGCCAAAGACTTTCTTATTTATTTGTTTGTTCCACAAAAAAACCTTTTGGCTTTGCCGTCGAAAGTTCCACAAAAAAACTTTTTGAATTTCCCGTCGAAAGCGATTTAGCTAACGAAAAAGCTTTAACCGCGGCAAAAGAACCTTTTTTCTTCCAGATATTTTTACGAATACGTTTTTTTGACATAGAAGTACGTTTTTTTGGAACCGCCATAGAAAGAGATTATTGATTTTTATTGTTCTATGTGAAAGACATGTATTGACGGATTGCTCTTTTGATTCATTATCTAGACTTATTTCATAGATAAATGGGATCGTTTTTCATTTTTTTCATAAGATAGAAATCCAACGAGATAGAAAGAAAATCGTCTTTTAAGAAGGATCATATTATCTATAATATACTATCCAATGGTATAATGCTAATGTAATAATAGTCATTTTTAAGTAATAGTCATTTTTAAGAAAATTTCGATTAGCTAAAAAAACTCGCCAATAATTCTTTCGACTTCCTTTTTTGCATTTTTATCCATTGATTGAATCAAAAATCGTTTGTACTAATTAATATCTTTCTAATCTCATTCGAATCGATCTTTATAGGGATGATTCACTAACATAAAGCAAGTTCATTCTTCTTTAGGAAATAAGAATGAAATAGGAAATTAGAATCAAATGAAAACGATTCCGTTTGGAACTCATATCTCATTTTAGTCAATATTCGAAATTGAATTTCATTTAACAAATGAAATCAAAAAGAACCCCCATAGAATTCAAATAATGATATCTTTTCAAACAATTCTATCTTATAGAATTTCAGAATTGAATTCCATTTTGAAAATTCTATATTCAAAGTATTCTAATAAGAAAATTCATCGAATTTTTTTGAATTAATCAAATTGACAATCTTTGCCTCTAAATGAATTCAATTTCATTTAAGATTAGTAATTAACCTCTTAAACAAAATCAGAATCCTCTTAATAATCTACTAGTCGGAAGTCAGAAGTAAGATAAAGAATATCATAATATTTACAATAAACATAAGTTTTCGCTATTTGGTTCAATCGGATTATTAACAGATAGCAGACCTAGACATATTCGAACTAAGTATTCTTTTTTGTATAACTATTTTTTTACTATACTATAGTCTTAGAATAGTCTTATAAATCATCAGAATAATCCAATCGGAAAGAATCTCATATTCCATAGATTAATCAAAATCTTTCTTAGTTAATAACTAAGTAATATAGTCATTTGGTCATATTCTTTGACCAGCCAAATTGGAACTTTGTCAATTTTGGAAAATTGGAGAAAAATGGAATAATTCAAAATCAAAATAGGTGAGTTTTTTCATATCTTTTTTTATTGATTTCTTTTATCTTTGTTCCTTGGAAAAGATATGAGAATTAGTTAATCGGAGATAATAACAATTCAGAAGAATCCAAAATCCAAAATTCCTTTTATTATGGAACATACATATCAATATGCGTGGATAATACCCTTCCTTCCACTTCCTCTTACTATCCCAATAGGATTTGGACTCCTGCTTGTTCCAACAGCAACAAAAAAGATTCGTCGTATATGGGCCTTCTATAGTATTTTATTCCTAAGTATAGCTTTAGCTTTTTCAGTCAATTTATCGATTCAGCAAATAAATGGAAGTTTGATTTATCAATATCTATGGTCTTGGACTATCAATAATCATTTTTCATTAGAATTCGGATACTTAATCGATTCACTTACTTCCATTATGTTAATATTAATAACTACTGTCGGGCTCATGGTTCTTATTTATAGTGACAATTATATGGCTCATGATCAGGGATATTTCCGATTTTTTGCTTATCTCAGTTTTTTCAATGCTTCCATGTTGGGATTAGTTATTAGTTCGAATTTGATACAAATTTATATTTTTTGGGAACTGGTAGGAATGTGTTCCTATTTGTTAATAGGGTTTTGGTTTACACGACCCATTGCAGCAAATGCTTGTCAAAAAGCTTTTCTAACTAATCGTGTAGGGGATTTTGGATTCTTATTAGGAATCCTAGGTTTTTATTGGATGACGGGCAGTTTCGAATTTCGAGATTTGTTCGAAACATTTAATAAATTGATCCATAATAATGGGGTCAATTCTTTATTTGCTACTCTATGTGCTTTCCTATTATTCCTTGGTGCAGTTGCTAAATCCGCACAATTTCCCCTTCATGTATGGTTACCCGATGCCATGGAAGGACCTACTCCTATTTCAGCTCTTATACATGCCGCTACTATGGTAGCAGCGGGAATTTTTCTTCTAGCTCGACTTCTTCCACTTTTCACAGTTATCCCTTACATAATGAATTTCATTTCTTTGATCGGTCTAATAACACTTTTCTTAGGAGCGACTTTGGCCCTTGCCCAAAGAGATATTAAAAGAGGTTTAGCCTATTCTACAATGTCTCAATTGGGTTATATTATATTGGCTCTGGGTATTGGTTCTTATCCAGCAGCTTTATTTCATTTGATCACTCATGCCTATACCAAAGCATTATTGTTTTTGGGGTCCGGATCCATTATTCATTCAATGGAACCCATTCTTGGGTATTCACCAGATAAAAGTCAGAATATGGCTCTTATGGGTGGGTTAAGAAAATATGTTCCAGTTACAAAAATGAACTTTTTATTGGGTACACTTTCTCTTTGTGGTATTCCACCTCTTGCTTGTTTTTGGTCAAAAGATGAAATTCTTAATGAGAGTCGGTTCTATTCACCAATTTTTGCAATAATAGCATTTTTCACAGCGGGCTTAACTGCATTTTATATGTTTCGGATCTATTTCCTTACTTTTGAGGGAGATTTACATCTTCCTTTCAAAAATTCGAGTGGAATTCCAAACAGTTCTCTATATTCAATATCTTTATGGGGAAAAGAAGTACCAAAATGCATTCAAAATAATTTACTTTTCTCAATAACAAACAGTAATGAGGGACTTTCTTTCTTTTCAAGAAATATATATAAACTTGATCGCAGCATAATAAACAAGATGCGGCATTTTAGTACTAATTTTGCAAAAAAACACACTTTTCGCTACCCTCAGGAATCCGATAATACTATCTTATTTCCAACGTTGGTGTTGGTACTATTTACTTTCTTCATTGGATTCATTGGAATTCCTTTTGATCAAAGAAGAATGGATGTTCATTTATTATCAAAATGGTTAACTCCAGCGGAAAGCTTTTTTCATACAAGCTCTCATTATTCTGTGGATTGGTATGAATCTCGAACAAATGCAATTTCTTCAGTAAGTATAGCTTTTTTTGGAATATGTATAGCATCCATTTTTTATGGATCCATTTATTCATCTTTCCAAAATTTTCACTTAATCAACTCCTTTCTAAAGATGGGTTCCAAGAGAATTCTATTGGATCCAATAATTAATGGGATATATAATTGGTCATATAATCGGGCTTATATAGATTTGTTTTATATAAGAATCTTTACCACAAGTCTAAGGGCCTTATCTCAATTCACTTCTTTTTTTGATAAATGTATAATTGATGGAATTATAAATGCTACTGGTATTGCAAGTTTTTTTATAGGAGAGGGATTCAAATATATTGGAGGCGGGCGAATCTCATCCTATCTTTTTTTCTATTTATTCTATTATCTATCGATTATTTTATTAATTCATTTTTTCAGTCTATAAGCTTTGAGCTTATTAAGAATCGAATCCTCAAGGCCCTTCAAAGCCTTCCTGGAATCGAAAAGGCGAGTCCACGAATCAAAGTTTAAATTAATCCTTGCGGCCCCTAAGGGGCCGCTTGTTTATAAAATGATTAATTTAGTTATCATTTCTATTATTTGATTCTACACTTTGATTCAAAGTTGCTGTTGGAAAATACGTATTAATACTTTCTGTTATGCTACTTTCTATCTTGTTTAGATAGCCAATGATAGAATTCAATTGACTTTCTGTATCGTTTGTTTTATCCTTTCTGAAATCGTGTTTTGATTTCGTTATTGCACTGGACACGTCGCTCAGAACGTTCCACTCTCTCCTTATCTCGCAGTCTTCAACCGGGAAGACCTGGCTCAAGCTCAAATCTTCCTTTTTTTTTCGAGGCTTATAAAATGCCTCAACCTTCGTATCAAATAGAGCCAAAGATACGAATATTCATCAAATATCGTTTGAGTACGAGTACGTAGACAAGCGATCCTCCTTGTCTCGTCTTTTTTGATCTCTTCGTCCTTAATACCACGAAGTGAGTTCTGGACTAATTTCCTTTTTATAGGATTAGGATGCAGATCAGATGATTGAATAAGCGGCCCCCAAGGGGCCGCCAGGATTCAATGAAAATCGAATTGGAAGCTGGGATTCCGAATTCAATTCTCACAATACTCTTTCAGATTTCTTTTGATAGTGGTTAGGATATTACCGATCCTATCAAGCATACATCTACATAGCTCTTCTATAGGTACATTTTTTCCTTCACAGTCCTTGTAAATATGCGCTTCCGCTTGTATTTTGGAAAACGTTTTCCCTATCATCTCTCGTTTTTTTTCCAATTGAGCAGCGTCAGAAAGATTTTCCCGGAAAAGGTCCTCCCCCGGCTTTGGAAAATAAAAGAGTCTTTCTAGCAAAAAGACCCAGAGCTTCATGTTGCTATCGAATACGTTTTTGATATTATTATTCATTCGCAAATAGTTTTTTGTCTTAGGTTTCCCCAGTTCTCCCCGCACCGCCTGCCCCAACCATTCGTCGGCTACCCCCCTCAAATCCTCTGCCTCTTTGCGAATCGTTTCCATATGCTCGCTAATAGGAGCGTTGAAATTGATTGTAAGGCGCTCCCGGGAGGGTTCACTACTTGACACACTTGTGGATGTGCTCGGTCCCGGATCAGGTATAGAACGAGCACCTTGGTCCCGATCAGTTGTACTTGATGTGCTCGGTCCTGGAGCGGTCGGGGTAATCCGCTCCGCTTCCGATGCAGGAGTGAAAATCCTTTCATTGTCACTCGAAAAAAAGAACGGACCTACGTAGGGTACGCTAGGTAAGAATGGCCGCACATATGGCAATATGAAATTGCGGCCGAAATAATAGGAGCCATAAAGGGCCATTACTCTTTGTGCATTTCTGAGATTGACCCACCCCAGATATATGCGCCAAAAAGAATCTTTTGGCTTATTATGAGTTACATTTTTTGCAGGAATCTCAGGGTCGTTGACGTCCGCCCTTTCTTTCCCTGTCTTCTCGATTGTTTCAGCATTTGTTTCTGTTAAATATGCATTCGCATTCGTTTCGAATGCTTTGGCATTTTCATTTTGAATTAAGATAGTTCGGGTTTTAGGGATTTGGTATTTCCCTAAATACCACCCAATATCCTGGAAGGTGCCTTCAATGCTTACAGGATTTTGATTGCAAAATAGTACTCTCTTTCGGATCCGGGACCCCATAAGAGCACTAACGCAAATGAGAATGACCCCGAAACCGATGAAAATCGAAATCGAGGTAATCTCTTGATCCTTCTTATTTGTCAAGGATCTCTGAATCCTTTTCCATAGATCTTTTATTATATCAATCATATAATGATGCCCCCTTTATTATTTATTATTTATTAAAATAGAATAACTCTCACTTGGAAAGAGATTTGAATTCGCATTTTCTGCGAATCCAAAATCGAAAAATCAGACGATCCCATTAGATTAGAACGCTTAACAAAGGGTTATGGTGCGCTCGCTCCTTTAACCAGTTGGCGTTGTCGAACAAGATAACATCGAATCTCTCGATTGTCTCTATTATAACCAAAAAAATGGAATCTGTCAACTTTTTTTCTTCGAAATTGACCTTTCTTTCAATCTTTTGTATTTTCTGTCGAATCTTGTTTCTTTTTTTCGATTTATTTGATTATCTATCGATTATGTTACTAATTCATTTTTTCAGTCTATAAGCTTTGAGCTTATTAAGAATCGAATTTTTGTCATTTTCTCATGATAATCAGAAATTCGATCTTTCAAAAAAAGGATTTGTTAATTCAAAAACGAAAAACCAATTCCAATTCGAATCTTCCAAGGGTCTTTGTTGAGTCCCTTAGAAGATGATTAGAATGAATTGGAATGAAATTGACCCATTATTCGCAGCTCAATTCAATTATCTGGAAAAAACAAACCGATCTCATTATCAGGGTCAAGATCGATTCCAATCGCACGCACCCTTTCTAGAAAGGCCTTCAGAATCGGAGGTATTTTATCGCGGATCTTTTCGAAGGATTCCTTTACGTTTCGTAATCGGCTAGTTCGATTCGTAATCCGTTCTTGAAACTTAGTGAAAATCATCCCTGTGTCAGAAAGTAGTGCAATCGTATCATCCATGAGCCTGATTTCTTCGAGCACCACGGCTTCGTTAGCCGGCGGATTAGTAGAATCCTCAATCGCCCTCAAAACCTTCTTGCAAATTAAACGGTCACCCCAAGCACGGGACATCCTCTCCCATAGGAAAATTCCGTATTTGAGCCAAATTGCTCGATCAACAGAGTCTAATAATGGAGCTTTATCAAGCGCTAAAGCTACATAATTCAAAACAGATGTTGATTCTGTCTGAATCGAAAAAATATGATCCATAGGCGATGCCGAAAATTGTAAGCGGACCATATTTTGAATGTTTTCATATCTACTTCCTATCTCACTAGTGTCAGGTAGAGCACTCGGGATGGATCTGCTTGGACCAGCATCTTGGATAGTAAGAGATATGTTGTTTGGATTATTTTCTGGCCCAGGAGCCGGAAGAGATAAGATCGGACCCGGAGTTGCCGATGGCGCGAACCATGGCCCTATATAAGGGAGTATTCTAAGAAAGGGCCGCGCATATGGCAATATGAAATTGCGGCCGAAATAATAGGAGCCATAAAGGGCCATTACTCTTTGTGCATTTGTGAGATTGACCCACCCCAGATATATGTGCCAAAAAGAATCTTTTGGCTTATTCTGAGTTGCATTTTTTGCAGGAATCTCAGGGTCTTCCACTTCCAGCTTTTCGAGCTTGCTTCTAGAATTATCATTCCTATCACCATCCTCTAGTCGCTCCTTTTCTTTTTCTTGACTATAATCCTGTTCGATTACTTCATTGTCCTGTCTTTTGCATTTGTTATCACGAAAGAAACCAAGCTCTTTCGAAGCAAGTTCACTCGTATCTTTCAAAACAAGTTCACTCGTATACGTATAAGGGATTTTATAGAAAATCATCTTATTAATTTGCATTCTTTTGTTTATAAACGAGATCGAAACTACTAAAACCAGGGCATATAGTATTCGTCTTGAGCCTCTTCGTTCCGTCCAAAAACGAATTAGTCTCTGTATAGGATAACTTAAGCTTTCTAAGAGCTTAATAATCATGAAAAGTGGCCCCCTTCTGTAAAAAAACGATGAGAATCTCATAT